CGAAAGAGAAGATGCGCTACTAATGCGGCTCAACCCCCCAGCCAATACTCGCAACTGGTCGCACTAAGGAACAATGACTACTGACTACTTTGGCTTAAGGCTAGATAAAGACATTGGGTGTAATCGCTCTGGTTCGCTCAGATCCTGCTCTCTTTATGGAGTTGGCTTCTCTGGAGGATCTTCGCTTTGTCTAGACAGCAGTACAAGCAGTCTCCCTGTTGGAAGACCTATTTTCCATTTCAGAACCTTTTTCTTTATATGAACTATATCCACTACACAGACTTTCCGATACAGAAAGAGAAAGAAAGAAATTCGCTTACCAAAAGAATTTCGATCTCCATTCTCTAACGAATATCTTTTTTCCAGTGGATCTATATTCTCTGGGAGATCTTCCTTATCCATCGGAAGATCATTATGATCAAATGGGTGGAAAAAAATGAGCAACTACCATTTGCATAGACTAATCTTTAACCTCGATCGAATCCCCCAAGCTCACTCGAAAGCCCTTTTTCGCTCTATAAATGTTGGATAAATGCGCATTGAATTGCTTAAGAACGCGTATAAGTCGTTCTAACGCGATCTGAAAGGCTTCGTACTGTCCTTGTTGGGCCAGCCGTCTATTACATAATCTAAGTCAGTCTTTCCTCTCTGAAAGAAGGGAAACTACTATTCTTTTAGGAATCTGGCTAGCCAATAGAAAGCGCTACTCGTAGAGGCCTTAAGCGAGCATTCAGTAAAAGTCAGTATTAACCTTGCCCTTGTTTACTTTATTGGGGCTAGCTAACTATAGAGAAGAAAGCCCGTTGAAGAATGGGCATCTGAACTGAGCCAAGCTCTTAGAATGAATGAGTACTTCGAGACTCTATGACTAACAATCTGAACTGGACCGGTAGTATCCGAATGCACAAAAATTGATTGATAATCGATTAATGCACTTTTCTTTTCCCGGGAAACTAACAAGCCGAACTTGTTATATTAGAAGGCTGTTAAAAAAAAGAGTTATAACCTACTTAATTAAATAGAAAGAGAATGTGGTGGTACCGCCAAAATCAAATATGGTATGGTAAAAGAGTCATTCGTAGGTCTCGGAGTCTCGGTTTTCGAAAATCGGAGCAGGCACCAACAAAGAATAGGTTGAATGAACCGGACACCGTACCTCACCCAAAATCCATCAAAGTCCGCCTTAGCCATAGGATCCAAGAGCTTGTGAGGTAGAGAGAGACCTTCAATTTGTTCTCCTTCTTCACTTCTCTTTCCCATCAAGCCTCTTCAAGGTTCTGCAAGAAGACCCTCTGGCGGATCAAGACGACTGACGAAAGGGGGAGAAAGGACAGATCACCTGCCGATCTGTAATAAAACAAAACTATACCTGAAGAATGGGATAGAGATTGACCGGCACAAAAGCCATCTCTATCAATCTACGCTCATTGATGAGACGGCTACATAGAGAAGAAAGTATACCCTTTGTCACCCTGGCTTGTGTAGCCTATGCGAAGCAAGCCGGAACTCCTTTTCACTTAAAAGTCAAGAAAAGATACACACTTTGGAATCCAAATTTGGTGGGATCGAGGTCATCCTCGATGACGAATGCACTTGTGGTTAAGACAGGTCCTGCATCTCCTACCTAATGCAATTGACCGACCCGGCATCTCTTTCGTTCAATAATGCCTTCGCTTCAAAACGCTATTTACCAATAAGAATAGGAAAAAGACACTACCTTTTTGAATTGAAGAAGCCGAAGGGGTGAACGAGCGCAGCGGTAACGAGCCGTAAGAAAGATGAGCAGAGCATTCTTTCCGCCGGCCTTTATAGGAGTAGGAGAGCGTGGTAAGATAGATAGACGTCCAATCTTGCAGCAGCTAGTTGCTCGGCCTTAGTCTTGGGCTGATCTCACACTTCAATCAACCTCTTCGTACTTCGATCCAATCAATCGATCGATCAAGAGGCGGAGATCTTTTGTTTAGGCCAGTAGCTAAAAAGAAGTCCTCGCTTTCTCTTGAACAAGAGAAGGACAGCATAGCATTAGCTTCAATTGAACAAGCTCAACCTTGAAAAAGAAAGGTGGTAGGCCGAAGAACCGTTGAACGCTTCAACTTGGCCACTGAAGAAGGCGAAGGCTGGGCAAGAGACTGGGCCAACTTACTGCCATGCCATGGTTGAAGCTTGAAGCTCTATAGACGGAACTCTTTTTTAGGTATTAGAGGAGAGAGGACACCACTCAGCACCCCACGGAGCGGTAAGGTTCAATGCCTAACAAAAACAAACGGCCAAAAGAAAAAAAAATGTATGGCTGAGAGGAGAAGAAAAAGAACGCATGCATGGAGATTCTGTCTGTCGGAAATTCTAAAATCTATGAAAAGACATCTAAGGCAATGAAATTGTTCAAGAAAGTCCATTACTGAGAGAAGTGGTGATCTCGTCTTGCTTGCTGGGAGAGAGGAAGCTTCCGGACCACCTTTTTCAGCCAGATAGCGAGCGATCACTCAGCAATGAACACTAACTGAAAGCGGCCGAGAATGAGTACCTATCCCTTACGGGAATCGAACCCGTGTCTTCGACATGAAAAGACGATGTCCTAACCACTGGACGAAAGGGACCAAAAAGCCATTCTTCATATACCTCAGCTCCGAGAATAGAAGTTGTTCGTTTTGTTTCTATACGCAATTCAAGATTTCGTTTGTGTTCATGTTGGCGATTTCTGATGTGAATTCGGCCTCACGTAGCTCGCCCTCCTACGGGTTCCCTTACCGACCTAGTAACACACCAACCACGCCCCTTCCCTTTCTCCGATCATAAAGCCTTCTGATCTCTTTATTTGTCTTTCATCTTCCCTGAAGAAGTCCCGTTCTTTCCCAAACCTGCTCCTGGCCCTACCCGGCGGAACCGGCCGGGGGTATTCGGCATGGGCGAGGAGAGCATCAGAAAGGTTGCTTCACCAAAGGTGATCACACACCGACCCGGGCAATCACTGGCTACAACGTAATGCTACAATCGATGGAATTATGATGGATTCTATTCAGGAAGTTCACACAGCCTTCAGCCCCACCCTGGCTTGTGTAGCCTATGCGAAGCAAGCCGGAACTCCTTTTCTATATAGCCCCATAACCATAAGAAGTTTTATTTAATGCCATACCAAACCAAGACCTTTCCTACAAGGAAAGCAAGAACCCTAGGCTCCCCTTTTTGAATACCCTCTCCCCCCGGAGTGAGTTCTTTTCCGCGGGATTAAGGGATTCCTGTCTTTTGCTCATATTGTATCCTATGGAGATGGATTGAGATATGGAGGGTTTCCACTTTTCAATTTACCTATTTACTTTATTTTACTTGAACCGTTCAACGAGCATTGTAACGATCCAAAGGAAGATCTCCTGGCTCAGCACTACTCCACTTGTGGAATGTCACATACCCTGCAGACAACAACTGCAGCAGTCACCAGTCTGGTTGGTCCCCTACCTCAAAAAGTCGCTTGATGGCCGAACCACTCCCAAGGCGAATAGTGCCCTAGGGGCCGACCCGACACCGACCGGCTGATACTCCCGCGCAGTAGCAGTAGGGGGCGGACTTCGTCGGTATTCCTCTACGAGAGGCGCACTCGTATGCCTTTCGATGCTTCCCCCTTTTTTTGAATTCTCGGGTAAGAAAGCTGAACCTCAGCTCTTTCTGTTGCTGAACACAAACCTACTTTAGATCCACTAGAAAATGTAGATCTACTAGACTACAAACAAAGAAGTTGGTAGCAACAGAACAGCCTCTAAACCACTAAAGCTAGCCACTAATCTCCGACTATTGCTCCTGGCGTTATACACTATTCAATCAAAAATATCTACTCGTGGACGGTACGAGTTACTTATCTTCCACTTGGAAATAGAACTTTCTTCTAAAAGTCTTTCTCTTTCTCTAACTCTGAGTCAAGCCGAATCCGGTCATATCAGATACCCTAATTAAACTAGAAAAAGAAATTCTCCAATACTGTGTTCAAAAAAAAGAACTTCACTCGCTTCCTGTATCGCCGCTAAAGCTTTTTTCATCACTAGCTTCCAAGAGGGGAGAGGGGACATATAAGACAGAAATCTCGATATCCGCCATTGAATACCCTCGTTTAATACTTAACTTACTATGAGGAAGACTCTTTTCTTTGCTTTGGTCAGCTCTGCCCAAGAGTTATAAAGATCATTCTCGGATGGGGTATCCTACTCTAACCCTAATTCAGAAGTGGGAAAAGCAGGTTCCAAAAGGGAAGACTGGACTGCGGATTCAGAAAGAGCAATTGAGAAAGAAGACTAAAGATAAAGAGAGAAGGCAGAATTGATCGTTCTAGCTGTGACTTCAGTGGGGAAATAAACGAATAGAAGAGAAGTCCATTGAATTGCTTTACTGGAATCTGGTAGCGGTCTATTTCCCGTCAAACTTCCCCTTTAGCCTTCCGTTAGAATAGTGCGAAGTCTTAGGACAGGACGGATACTAGCTCTTTATCTTTAAGCGTACAAGTTCCGTTATCGAAAGAAGAAGAGAAGCGAGTGGAGTGCTCGAAACTAGCGTGCGATTGGATACTGGCTGGTGATTTCGTGTAGTACCCGATTTCGGTTCATACCTCTCCTCCTTAGGTAGACAGACTTTAGTCCAGCTAACCGGGAGGAAGCTGTTCTCATTTTCAGTTCTTTTTCACAGGAAGCTTCTAAGCATTTTCTCTTCTCATATCAACTTCTTAAATTTCAAAATTTAATGATATGATGGGGCTGTTCAGCCATCTTTTAGAATCTTCTTATTTTACAATACCTTGGCCAGATTTCCTCCTTGATCTGCATTCTAGGTTCAGCAGTAACCATTCTTTGATAGTAGTCAACAGCAAACTGAGCTATCTCTTCATGTTTTTCATGGAGGTTAGCCCTTTGATCTTTCAAAACTCTCCTACTATTATTATTATGGGCCTTCCCCTTACTATATCAAATAGAGCATAGACGCATAAAAAGATTTGGTGTTAGCATCACTAACCGAGAAAAAAAGCTCTCGAACTCGGTCTCTAGAGAAGGCTGGCTTGGATTTCTTCCCTGTATGGTTGATCATCCGAAAAGGCCAGATAAGCATGATTGGCTTTCAAAGTTTTATCTTTGCCTACAAGATCATTCTTCAGAAGGTCTTCTTGCAGAAGATCTTGAATCTTCACCAGTTCCTCTCTGCTCTCTCTTACTTTGTCCTTGATGTTTCCAAATTCTTTCTTACTCCAGGCCTTAAGAGCATTCTTTGTAAACCTTCATTTTTTGGTAACAACATAGGTTGGGTTCCCTCTCACCTCTGCTGTCCAGGCCTCCTTAACAACCTCCAGGAACCTGGGATGTTCAGTCCACATATTGTTGAACCTGAAAGGCTTCATCCCTGACTTCATCTTGCTACCATACTGCACCATGGTGCATGGTCACTGATCCGGCCCATAATGAACAAAAGAACCATTGAAGCTTTGTATTCAATCCACATTGACTAGACACCTGTCCAACCTTCCTACAGTTCTCTTAGAACCTTCAGACTGCTTGCTCTATGACCACAAGTGGCCAGTGGCTTTAAGGTCCTCCAAAGCAAAAAAAAATCTTTCTCAATTCTTTTGTCCCAGCAGCTACAAGATAACTGATCAGATCTCTCTATCTCGTTAATGTCATAGTTATATTCAAGATCAGCCAAATTCTGCCGTTCCCGGCTTCATTCTCTACAGTAATGGGTTGACTACAATCTTTTTCAAAGCATCTGGTAATGATGGCTGCTTTTTCATTCCTAACTTTTCGATTTTGTTTCCTTCCACCAAGCCAATCAAATCCGCCTTTTGCGCTCTTATATAATTTATTGCCTTTCTCTGCTTTTTTACTTTACCGATCCTTCTTCCATTCCATATAAGGAATCCTCTTCTAGTTAAAATCAAAATAGTTAGCTCATTTACAGATTCCTCCTGGGTCATGTCTCCCGAACGCCTTTTTCCTTCCATCCACATACCACCGATCGACGGTCCTAGTCAGCCAATTCACTTGAGTGAGAAGCCCCCTTTCCTTTATAGTCGGAACAGGACTTTGCTAAGTGGTAACCTGCCTTTCTCTTGGTTTTCTAATGTATATTACTATTATTAGAATAGAACGATTTTTCCCCGTAGGGCTCCCATTCACGTGTCTGTTCTGTTCAAATAAGCTAATAGACGAAAACGTTTGCTTCTAATATAATAATAACTAACATCATCACTATTTTGTTTATGCGACCGAGCAAGCAGTTGATCATCTATTCCGGAGAGAAAGACTCGACTACTATCTCTGAGGTTTGAAGTTGAATGGGGCTTTGAAATGCTCGTTCCTAGGAACTCAGTAGAGTTACCAGTCAGTCAGCAGGCATTGAATTGAGGCCGGCAGCAGATATTAATCTTAGTCGGTAAGGGAAGGAGTTTTGAAAGAAAAAGCTGCTTGACTCACCGATGGTGCTATAATAGGTTGTTAATGTTAACGTATCCGCTGCTGGTGGTGAAGTCAGTGAATAAGATCTTATTGAATCAGCTGCTCTATTTCCTATTTTAGGAAGGGAATCCGTAACCGATGCAGTGCCATTAGTTTCATTAGTCTTTATCGATGGGATGAAGACTAAGGTAAGGCTAAGGCAAGCGCGGAAGGGAAGCAAGAAACTGATACGCAAAACTCACTGGCAAAGCAAAGACAGCTTGAGCCTTTACTTTCTCTTTATAGAAGGAAGTTTAGGAAGACTCCCTCTGTAGGAGGCCAAATCTGTCTTTTCCGCACAAATCCTTATTTAAGCGAAGTACATGAGATTGCTAGCTCCTTTTGCTGGACAACCGCACGTTCCCTTTTCTTTTGAAACTTGATCTTTCCTCGCTGTGGAAAGAGTATATCCTTCAGTCATAGAAAGCTGTTCTCATTTTCAGTTCTTTTATGTGTTATGGATTATAAGATAAGATGTTGGGGAAAAGCTCGTACTCTAGTTCTAGAGAAATTGACCTTCAAAAGTACCTAAAAATAAGATATCAAATCTGATAGAAAGGCTAGCGTTTTGGGTATGCCATTGTGGGCTTTGGCCTAACCGAAGCTATTTCATCCTTTGCCTTCATTCAACCCTTCTGCTGACTCGACATCACACTTTTTGAGAACGGGGAGGGCGCCTTTTTTGAATTTGAATATATCCGATGTGTGGGACAGAGGGCTCGTGCTACCTCTTGACCACCCTTCCTCCTCTGCTTTGAGAACCGTGTGACTTCCTGACGACTAATCCATGAGAGCCCGTATTGAAAGTTGTTGATTCGAGAAGCTTAAGGTTGCGAGATAGCGTTATTAAATAGATTTCAATACCTATTTATTTCTGCTATCACTTCGTTTGTTTTACATAAGCCTATGTACCTTAGTTCCTTCGGTACCGAAGAGTTATTGACGAGTTCTCGTTACTACCGAATCCGTAGAAGACTTTCAAATGAGAAAAGAAGACGAAAGGTACGGCGGAGTTGGATCAACTTCTTAGTCTTGGGGCTTGTCAGATTATCCTTTTCGATATAAGCTTCAAGGTTAAAATGCGCATTTGAGGCCCTTTTTTACAGGGGTTCGGTTCCTCTTCCGGGCTCGGTTATGGACGAGAGGCTAGGTCCTTTTTGACTATGTTTTCGGGTGTGAAAGGCCTTCTCCGAACGTTGAAAATGATTCAACTGAAGCTCCTAAGTACGGTCCGATAGCCACTATAGCCACTAAAAGAAAAGGGTCATATCCTGTTGAAGAGGAAGTGAAAGGAGCGAGACCTTGCGGAGTAGGTACGGAAGGGGAGGCCTCTGAAGAGGTAGTGAAAACCCTTTATTTCAGCGAGGCAAGAGACGGATCTTTCTTTTAGGACCACATACCCTAATTGAGATGAGACCCCGAGGGAAGTAAGGAAGCGAAAGCTGGATCGACTCTAAAGTACAGTAGCTGTACTTGCCTTTTTCTTAGAGTGGATTGAGGAAGAAGTGGAACTCCGATGAGAACGTAGTCTTGCTGCATCCCCGGAAGGAAAAGGGGCTAACCTATCCTTAAAATAAGCCGGATCCTCTGGAGTTAGATCGGCTGGAGTAGCTACTTACCTTACTGGTGTCCGAAGAAGTCTGTTGGTACAGATGTCATATGAGATGTGAAAGCGATTTCCGACTTAAAGACTACTAGTTGACTAAGAAGTAGAGCCGACTGTAACATCCGACCAGAGAGGTCAGTGCTGGGAAAGCAAAGAATGGAATGTCTGTTCTGTAACAAGAAGGTTGCTTGATTTGATTATTCTTTTTCAAGAGCAAGCCATAAGGACTCTGTAGATCGCGAGAATGCATGTTCTGATGCTTGCACGGGTGAGAGCTCATCTGCTTCCTTAAAAGTGAGTTTCAGAGAAGGGAGGTTGGCGAGATCCCTTATCTGAGGAAATAAAAGAAGCTCGACCATGAAAAGGAGTGGAAACCCTAGCAATAAGGATGACTCTCGAAGGCTTGGCCCGTATTACATTAGTGGGACTACGGCTGGCTCTTTCTCCTCAATCGGGGGGAATGCCATTCTTAACATCTTTCGCAACCTTTCTTTCACAGGTGGCAGAATTCTAGACCATATAACCTTGCCAACTAAAGCGGCCTACTCTATCGCAGTAAGGGCTTAAGCGATCGAAGTGACCTAACCTGGCTCCATCTAGAAGGGCCCTCGGTCATCCATGTCGTCTTTGGAACTCCTAAAAGAGTTTACGGGCCTAGCTCAACGAAAAGGCAAGTCCTTCGGTTCCAGGTTCGAGTGATGGTTCACCAGTAAGAGATCAACGAAAAGCAAGCCTTCTTCCCAGTTTGAACTAAAAGAAAGTAGTTGAAAACCGAGACCAAAGGAGTGTACTTTACTTAAGGAAGTGTACTTAACGAGGGGCTGTTGAGTAAGGGAAGGGTCGGTATACTAATAGTTGTCTTTTTTCTTTCATGGCAGAGATAGCACAAATGAGTAATGGAAGATCCATGTCCCCACCCTAGCTAGAAGAAAGAAAGGGTATGCCTGCGCGTAGAAAACCTAAAAAGCCTAAGCCTAATTCGGATCAGCCTATGAAAAGTAGTTCCCCGTGGAAAGCGAGAGAGCTGTTGATGGAAGAGGAATCACCGGGTTGTTCGGTTCAATGGTTGGGAAGCTAAGCTCCTGGAACATGGCCACATTTGTGTCATCCATTTGGATGTGGATGGATTGGATAAGCATCTCTAAATAGAGAGTAGAGCATAGATGGTTGGGCTGGCTTTTGATAGGGCTAAGGAGTTCCGGCTTGCTTCGCATAGGCTACACAAGCCAGGGGAAATAGTAAATTCGGGACAGGTTCGACATCTCTTTACCATTTCATCGCCGCAATCAGACAAAAGGAGATCCGGTCCAACGCATAAGACTACTACATAGACCATATTTAAAAGGTAAAAGCCCTTTTCCCGAACGAACCTCGTGCGATTCAATCCATCTGTTTTAGATCATAAAATAGCATATAGAACTAGTGAATAGAATGAATCAGCGCTAGTCATCCCATTCTTTTTTGGTTTAAACCCACCACCCTATTGTTGTTTGTTACAGGTGTCTTTGAGTGGAATTCAGGGAATCAGAAAGTATAGAAGTGAACGGCCTTTCTACTAGAAGGAAGGCTGGCGTCCAGAGGCACTACTAGGAATAGGGACAAGGAATGACTCCACTTTTTAAGATTCTAACCGCACACAAGCCAGCGGTTTTCATGTCTTGGAAAGACAAGCTTGAATTGGCTGGCTCGTGCACACACACATGGAACTTCTTACCGCCAGGGAGGGTTCTGGATCTAATAAGCAGAAATTGCTGGGCTCCTTTGAAAGCGGGGTTGCCTAAGAAAGCACCTTTTCCTACTACTACTAGTAGAATGCCGGTTTTCGTCACTCTTATTTGAGTTGATGAGGTGATCTGATCTCGCCTCTAGGCAGGTCGAAGAGAAGGTTGTTATCACAGTCCTACCGCCGAATACTACAATTAGACTGCTC